TCTTTGTTTGATCCCTATTTTTTTTTATTCTTCATTACAGATTTATTATCGTTATCGTTTCTTTCATCTATCGGGTCCTCCCGGGTAGGCGCGAATTCTCCCAATTTGTGACCTTTCATAGAATCTGTTATATAAATAGGTATATGTTCCTTTCCATTATGAATACCGATTGTATGGCCAACCATTGAGGGTATAATAGTTGATGCCCGAGACCAAGTGACTATTAGTTCTCTCTCCTCCCCCTTTTTGATTTTTTCAAATGTTTCCGATAAATGCTTAGCTACAAATCTTTTCTTTACTACAATTCTTTCTTTGACAATTCTTTCTTTGACAATCCTTTTTTTGACAATCCTTTTTTTGACAATCCTTTTTTTTTCACCTATCACAGCTGATTACTCCTTTTTTTGCATGGAAAAGATTCATTGTCATTCTATGTCCAATAGAATGATCTAAGTATCGAGGTCAGAATCAATACAATAATTCGGAATGGAAAAAAGACAAAATACTTTCTTTAGCTAGATAAGGGGCGGATGTAGCCAAGTGGATCAAGGCAGTGGATTGTGGATCCACCATGCGCGGGTTCAATTCCCGTCGTTCGCCCATCCCATTATTTCGAATTCCAAAAATTCGATTTGGAATATTCCTATTTACGGCGACGAAGAATCAAGCTATCACTATATTTTCTCCTTTTCCTACTTCTTCTTCCAAGCGCAGGATAACCCCAAGGAGTTGCGGGTTTTTTTCTACCAATTGGGGCTTTTCCTTCACCGCCCCCGTGTGGATGGTCCACAGGGTTCATAACTACTCCTCTTACCACAGGACGCTTACCTAGCCAACACTTCGATCCAGCTCTACCCAAACTCTTGAGCTTCGCCCCAACATTACCCACTTGTCCGATTGTTGCTAAGCAGTTTTGGGATATCAAACGAACCTCCCCAGATGGTAATCTTAATGTGGCTGATTTACCCTCTTTTGCAATCAGTCTCGCTACAGCACCTGCTGCTCTAGCTAATTGTCCGCCTTTTCCATGTGTGAATTCTATGTTATGTATGGCCGTGCCTAAAGGCATATCGGTTGAAGTAGATTCTTCTTTTTTATCAAAAAAACCCCTTCCCAAACTGTACAAGCTTCTTACAAAGCATACGGCTTTCTAGATGTATATGATGATATAGAAAAAAATAGATCTTTTCATCGTATAATGAAGTATCACATGAGTGGATATAGAGGAATCCGAATCTGATGAATCATTCATGTTATCATCTTCTACACCCTAGGTCTCTCCGTTCCGTCATCTGGCTTATGTTTCTCATGTAGCATTCAGACCGAATGACTCTATCAAATTACGTCGATACTTCCACATATTACGGGTAACGTAGGAGACATCTCTTCGGTGGATCTTCATTACCACTGCTTAGCTTTCAATTCGCCTCTGACCATCAAATGAAATGTGAATAACCCTCCTCTCTTTGAAAGAAAGAAGGTGCGCTTCCAGTTCTGTGCGTGCTTCAAACAGTTTTCTCCATATTACCATATCTCGAGAGTCAATAATTTTCTATGAGAAACTACTGAACTCAATCACTTGCTGCCGTTACTCAACAGTTTTCTGTTGAGGTCTATTCCATAGAGGTACTCCAATTGGATCAGTGATCGATTTATAGGTTTTGTCGTAAACCTAATTGGTTACTTCCAATTACGTAAATCAATAGTTCAAACCGCACTCAAAGGTAGGGCATTTCCCATTGATATAAAAGCTTCTGTACCAGAAGCAATGGTATCTCCAATTCTAGCTCCTCTGGGATGTAAAATATATCTCTTCTCACCATCCCCGTAGTGTATAAGACAAATGTATGCATTTCGATTAGGGTCGTATTCTATGGTTACGATTCTACCAGATATGCTTTTTTGATTCCGTCGAAAATCGATTCGACGGTATAAGCGCTTATGACCCCCCCCTCTATGCCTTACGGTAATGATTCCTCTGGCATTACGACCTTTACTACAATGATGTCGTCCATAGATCAATTTATTTCGTGGATTGGATTTCATTTGACTGTCTACGGCTCCTTTGCGTGTGCTCGTACTTGAGATTTTGTATAAATGGATCGCCATGTTATTAAGTATTTTTCTTGAAGTTCTTTTCTCTAGAAGAGGTGGAATAGAATAACCCGGTGCAAGCGGAATGATCATACGCCTCTAATGCATTGTATGTCCCATAATAAGTGCCCCTCTTTCGGGGTAGAAGATGACTATTCATAGCTATTACCTTAACAAGAAGAGTTCGACCCAATCCTTGATTTCTGTCTTTGTTGATCCTGATTCGACATTAGAAGTATACAAGGTCTTCAAGTTCAATTTGTCATTGTTGAACAAATGCTTATCTACTTCTCCTTCCTCTCGGTATCTTTCTGAGAATTTCTTCTTTATATTTGACGAGAGTCAAAATAGTCAAATTCTTGATCCTCTCAAAAATCCATTATTGTCTAAGAAATATCGACATTCCCATTTTCCAGATTGTTCAAAATCTTCTATGTGGATCTAAGAATCTCATATCAATAGAAACCATCTTCTCATCCGTAGGACTCCAAGTACCCGAATCAATCAAAGATTCGATTCGATCGAAACTCTCCATTGGTAAATGAAATGCACAATGTTGACAAATATATTTGTTTTTTGCGCATATTTTTTGTAAATGGATGTCTCACAATTTTCACAATAAGTCTGTAAATGAGCGTATGGCCCAAATACATCGTCTTGATTTTGATATTTAATGAAAGATTGATTCTTCCCGAAGACTTTTTCCTGTAACTACTGCATATTTGATTCCATCCATAAATCCATTTTCTTACCTATGAGTTTCAGTATCGATCAGAATCCTAGTTCTTACTCTTCCTATGTTATGGTATGAATATACTATACCAATTAATTCGTTATGTATGGATGAGGAGATCCCATTGATAGAGAGCCAATTCCGATAGACTTTTTGAACGTTCCCATTAGCGTGCATCCAGTAGGAATTGAACCTACGAATTTGCCAATTATGAGTTGGGCGCTTTAACCATTCAGCCATGGATGCTTAACATAATAGGTATATTAAGATTATTGATCATAATCTCAACATTGGATCAAGAACGGGGTCAGAGAGAGCTAATTCGTCTAAAGCCATCGAACCGGCCCAACCAGCAACTAGAGTTGCTTTCATTATATAAAAAGAATAAAAAGAAAGCAATCGACCGCGATCATTCAATACGACAGTATGAACACGATACCAAGGTAAACCCATGGAAATATCCCTTTATCAAAGAGAAATAGAAACTATGTCACTTTATTTTATCAAAATTCAGAAGACTCTATAATGGGTACCTAAACTTTTGATACTGTGTACCTAAACTTTTTTTCAGTAGATTCTGTGGGTTCATTTTGATTTCATCTCATTGAAAATCAAAATAAGGGAACAACTCTGTTCGTAAGAACAAAGAGAAGCAGATCTATTCTATACCCGATAAGTACCAATACGCAACGGGAAGATTGCATTATTGGAGAATAAATGGATACTTTTTGATCATTCGAATGATCAATCAATCCCTTCGTTACAGTTTTTTTGAATCGACAAGAAATCATGGATTTTCACCTTTCCTTATTGAAGTGAATAAAGGATATGCATTTTTTGGTTCAATTTTTGGAATATTAGGAATACCAAAAGTATCTTTTCAACGTCCTAGAACCGAACCGAAAAGCTTGGCTTGACATATAGTGCGACTTGTCAAATATATTGGGTCATATGGGATTTACCCCTTCTCTTCCCCGATCGAGATATCTTCTGTTTCGCCGAAGAGATATTGTATTGAGTAAACCATCATTCATTCGGAGCACGAAGTAAAATTTCAATATGAACTTTTTTTTCGAAAATAGCTAATTCGTTAAGTTAATAGGACAAGGAAAATCCATTAATAGGAGAGAAAATCCATTAATAAAATCAATTCAAAAAAAGGATTTTCACAAGTTCTACAAAGAACTTTACTTTATTATTATCTTATTTTTCACTCAATAACATATGAAAAAAACTCGCATAAGAAATTGTAGAAACGATCTCCACGGTGTCGTCAAAAATTTGTTAACAGATGTCGTATTTTTTTTAACTGGTGTCGTATTTGTTGTAGTAGCGATTCGTGTCCATAATCGAAATACCCATATAGGAGAAAGACAAAATATCTATTTGACGGAGTTTCTTCCTATTAATAATGAGGATCTTACATATCAAAAATTCCTCAATGGTCAAAAAAAACCTTTTTTTTGACTATTTATGCAAGGGTATCTTACATAAAGATACCTCAGGATCAGGAAAGTGGTGACACATTGTATAAATCTTTCATGTATAAAATAGATAAATTCTATCAAAAAATCTACATGAAATTCTATATATCTTTCATTTTTCCAAGAACTCTTTATCGAATGAAATCCCATCGAGAATTCTCTAAATTTTTCATTTGTCCAATTCCATTTCATCCAATTCAATTGGATCCAATTAAAGTAGATTATAGTTCTTTCATTTCAAAAAGAAAATTCAAATCGATCCAGAATTCTATAGAGCTAGTTCCTCGATCAAGTACCTTTTCAGATGGAAGACGGACCTGGGAGATCTTTTTTGGAAATCTATGATTTTTTGGAAATCTATGACTATGAATTGATCGGATTCAAAAGTAAAAAACTTGTGTCAATATCTCACAAACATGGAGTGTGAATCAAATCCATGTTCTGATAAATCTTTCCCATCCGGAAAGAAGGAAAATGGAGTCTTTTTCGTTTTCGAAGGAAAAAGAAATAAATTCGTAAACGTAACATGAAGATAATAGAAGAAAGCAATCTTATTTCTTTAATCATTTTCGAAGGAGATATTCAAGATCGTAATTATTATTACCAATACAAAATTTATAAAAGATTTCTGCTAATGACATTGGATACGATGGGGTTCGAACTTAGAAATCCTTTCCAACATTTATTCCTGCTTGATATTCCCAAACTTGGTATCCAAAATTGAGGATATATTGGATATACCGTGGGTAATTCTTGAAAACATTCTTGACTCTGATAAGTGAGAAAATCTTTTTGAAATGAACTCTGATATGATAAATAATAAGATTTCGAGTATTTTTATATCCCTAAAACTAATAAATAAGACTCATCTGTCTGGAAAAAAGAATGATTCTTTCTTTTAATGGGTCTTCTCCTTTTCTTTCTTTGACACTTTCTTTATTTTCATATGAGTCATTGATACCGGATCAGTTCTTCTTATTAATCCCTTTCGTTCTTATTTTTGCTGGATATCTCGCTTGTTTCAACCTTAGTTCATATGCTACTGTTGAAGCATGAATTGAAATCTTAGATCAAAGCACTATGTATGGATGATATAAACTGCCTAAACAAGACATGAATAAAGGAACTATTCATTATACTTTCCCCGGTTCCATTTCTACCGCGGGCCTTACGCAATCGATCGGATGATATAGATATCCCTTCAACACAACATAGGTCATCGAAAGGATCTAGGACAACTCACCAAAGCACGAAAGCCAGGATCTTTCAGAAAGTTGATTCCTTTTTCAAGAGTGCAT